GTAAAAAGTACAGCTGGTTGGATCCAGCCTATTCTTGAAAGAAACAACTCGCACACACTCCCTTTCCAAAAAAGATCAATACCCCAATCACTACACTTAGATTTATTGGATTTGTTGCTAAAATATCGGTATTAAACCCGAAATTCCCGGCGAATGGCCAGTGGCCGAAAGAAAGGAAGGCATCGGTTACATTTTTCATAAGATCTCCTCTTATAGATAGACTTCAAAATAGAACAGAATTTTGTCTCACTTTGTATCACTTCGCCCCTTTTCTATAAGAGGATCTTAGTTGGGTACCAATCCAACTAATCAAGAAGATACGCATTCTTATTTTCCCATTTCTTCTTCTTTCGACATGGCAACGAACTTCCGAATTCCCCGCTGCAACGACTACAAAGGGGAAGGCTGAAAGTGAGTCGGCATGCTAATCCCTGAGCGGCAAATGGGCCCTTCCCGGGGTGATTTTTTCAACGCACGAGGAATTGGACGAACGAAATATTGCTAGAATTTTAAAAAGGAAAGCAGACGGAAAAGGTAATTCAAAAGGAACAAAAGGTTTTCCTATTGCTAAGATTAAACAAAAGGATTCGCGAATAAAAGGGCTAATGCAACAACTAGGCCATAAATTGTTAAAGCTTCCATAAAAGCTAGACTAAGTAACAAAGTACCTCGTATTTTCCCCTCTGCCTCCGGCTGTCTTGCGATACCTTCTACCGCTTGGCCCGCCGCAGTACCTTGACCAACTCCAGGTCCAATCGACGCAAGTCCTACAGCTAATCCAGCAGCAATAACGGAAGCGGCAGAAATCAGTGGATTCATGATAAGTTCCTCGTCCCCAAAAAAGAAATGGTTAATGATACACTTATCCAGTCGAAATAACTACGAAAGCTAGGAGACTCTCCGAATAAATTCACATTCGGAGGTCAAATTAGAGCGATTATTAATTCCTCTCGAACTGGCTAATATACCATATACATGTCTTTCTTGGCTAATGGAAACCAACTCTTCATCCATCTTAGAGCGAACCGTACGTAAGAATCATTCGTCAAAACAGCCACAAGAGTTTCCTTAGTGCCATTCAATTGGATCCCCTATTAAGCCCCTTTTTTATTTTTGAGAAATTCCGTTTTTGTAAATTCTTCTTTCTCGCCCTTTAGCATGACCCTGCAGGGATACAATAAAAAAGGCACAAATTGATTGGTACATACTCATTGCGTAAAAAGTGAGTGATCAAACACAGTCCATTCTTTTTCATAGTTTGAAAAAATTTGTAGGCCTCTAATCAAATCCATTCAAAAGGAAATCATGCTAGGTCCCGATTAGGCTTGGTCAAGCCATAAAAAAAATCTTCCGAAAATGGAGAGATAAATGGACCAACGGCGCATTTTTGGCAAAAGATCTTTTTAATCTTTTTCCTTTTTTTACAATTCGCTATTCAATAGCCTAATCTTTTTTGCTATTGCTCTAACTCATATAGAGTGTAAGTATACCTATTGTTTTTTCTAAGTTGATTCGTTTGAGCCGCGCCTATATTGCCTTTGTCAAAGCTAACAAAAGACTTTTTCCAAACTAGTCAATGGTGGCCCTCCATGGATTCACCTATATAAGCTGCGGCTAAAGTTGCAAAAATAAGCGCTTGGATACCACTTGTAAATAAGCCAAGGAACATGACAGGAATAGGAACCACTAAAGGGACTAATGAAACAAGAACAACAACGACTAATTCATCAGCTAATATATTGCCAAACAAGCGAAAACTAAGTGATAGGGGCTTTGTGAAATCTTCTAAGATGTTAATCGGTAAAAGGATTGGAGTTGGTTGAATATATTTCCCGAAATAAGCGAACCCTTTTTTAGTAAGCCCCGCATAGAAATAGGCCACTGATGTGAGTAAAGCCAAAGCAACTGTCGTATTTATATCATTTGTGGGTGCGGCTAACTCGCCGTGAGGTAATTGGATGATTTTCCAAGGTAAAAGAGCGCCTGACCAATTAGAAACAAAAATAAAGAGAAACATAGTTCCAATAAAAGGAACCCAAGGACCGTATTCTTCTCCAATTTGAGTTTGACTCACATCTCGAATGAATTCAAGGACATATTCAAAGAAATTCTGAACGTCGGTGGGAATGAGTTGTGGGTTCCGAACAGCTAGCGCAGCGGAAATTACTAAGATAGCAATTACAACCCAAGAAGTAATCAGTACTTGGCCGTGAACTTGGAAACCCCCGATTTTCCAATAGAAATGTTGGCCTACCTCGACACCGGATATCTCGTATAACCCTTTGAGTATATTAGTAGACCCTGAGAAAAGATTCATATTGCTGTCTGACAAAAAGAAAACTTGAAACGAAATTTTTTTGATGCAACCATCTTTTTCTTGACTTAGCTAATTGAATCATATATTTGGAATACCAACTAATTACACTCTATGCCCAGTTCTTGTTAGCTCGTTTTTGCGAGTCAGAAATAGTAAGTGATTCGAGAAATCTCTGAGGGTTCCGAAACGATCTAAGTTCTTTTTCTTATTCGATTTCTTCTTTTCTTATTGGATTTCTTAAAGCCTCTAAACGGCCTTCACAAATTGCGAATACTAATTTGTTAAGAATAAATTGGAGGGAAGAGATCGAATCATCATTCGCGGGAATTGAAATATCTGCGAGATTGGGGTCACAATTTGTATCGATTAAACAAATTGTTGGAATTCCTAAAATGATACATTCCCGAAGGGCCGTATATTGTTCGTGCTGATCAAGGATGATTACAATATCGGGTAAGTCTGTCATATATTTAATCCCGCCAAGATCTCTTTGCAAGTGAGATAATTGTCTTTTCAAGATGGCCGCATCGCGTTTCGGAAGACGGTCAAATCTTCCTGTTTGTTGTTTGGTTCTTAAGTCTTTAAACTTCTGAAGTCTCATTTTTGTAGTCGGCCAATTCGTTAACATCCCGTTAAGCCATTTTTTATTAACATAATGACACCGAGCCCTTATTGCAGCCCGGAATACTAAATCAGCTACTTTTTTTTTAGTGCCAACAATTAATAAGTTTTGTTCCGCATGGGCTGCATCAAAAAGCAAATCACAAGTTTCTGATAAAAAACGAGCCGTTTTAACAAGATTTGTAATATGTTTACCTTTACGCTTTGCAGAGAGATAAGGTGCCATTTTAGGATTCCATTTTCGAATATGATGTCCCAAATGAACTCCTGCTTCCAACATCTCTTCCAAATTTATATTCCAATATCTTCTTGTCATTTTTCCCCACACTTTTCCCTCTTTTTGGTTTTTTTTCAAAAACCAAAAAGAGACGAGGTACCTTGAAAAAAAAATAGTTCCGATGGAACCTTCCAATCTACCAGAGATTGGCCCGAAAGACAGGGCCAAGTCCTGCGTCTTTTCTATTCATTATTTTTTTTATTACTCGGACCAAATCCTGGATCCAACCCAAATATAGATCCTTTTCAAATCAAAAGGATGAATCAGCTCTTAGGAATCATTTTGAATATTAACGGATTGTTCTGATAGATGGTGGAAATTCTTTGAATGGAAAGAATCAAATAAGGTTTTGTGGTGAAATAAAATATCTCTCATTTCTCCCGCGAATAGATTTTTTTCTTTTCTTGGCAAGGGAAGATGCTTAGATTGTTGCACTAATCCTTTGCCTTTGAATCCAGTACCAACCGGTATCATTCCCCCCAGAACAACGTTCTCTTTCAGGCCTTTCAACCAATCGATACGACCTCGGAGAGCCGCTTTTGCTAAAACTCGAGCAGTTTCCTGAAAACTCGCTTCCGATATGAAACTTTGAGTATTCAGAGACGCTCTAGTTATTCCCAATAAGACAGCTCGGTAACAAATCGCTTCTTCCAAAGCGCGTCCCATTCGTTCCGCTCGCAACAATCCAACGAGTTCTCCGGGTAAAAAAACATTAGACAGTCCGTCTTCTGAAACCAACACTTTGGAGGTTATTTGACGGACAATAATTTCGATATGTCTATTATGTATCTGCACGCCCTGGGATCGATAAACTTTTTGGATCTTATTAACTAAAGCGATACGACTTTGCACGATAGTTAGCTCAGTACCAATCAAGAATTCCCAAGGAATTCCAAGAATTCTTGGTATACATTTGTTCCAACTGTCCACGCGCTTTGTGAGATTCATTGATATTGAAGCAATTGAACGCACTTCTAACACCTGTTCGACTTTTGGAAGACCTTGCGTTATATCAGCAGATCTTGATTTTTCATAGATAAAGGTCACTAATGTATCTCCTTTAGAAAGCAGTTTCCCATAATGACCATGGACAGTTGTCCCCGGGCTTGCCAAAAAGGGCTTAGCTACGCGTATTATTACCGAGTCAACTTGAACAATTATAACTTGACCCGATTGAAGATGTGGTCCTTTTTTGGCTATTTGTACATTTTCACAAATAAACTGCCCAAGACTCATAATTGTAGATGACTTTTCCCAACAAGTGTAATACAAAAAATCCCAATGTAAATAAAATGGATTTAAAATGATGTTCTTGCACGGATCAGGCTTCACAATTTTTCCCTTTTCATCCATTAAAAAATATGGAAGTACTTGAAAAGTTGGCTCCAAATTGTCACGTTGGATTCCTAAGATCAGATTCGAAGTTAGTAACTGGGAAAATGCAGAAAAATTCGCAATTTGAATTCCTAAGGGGCCCAAGAATTTCCTAGTTAAAATTAAGGGATCCTTGTGACTGACTTCTTTTATCACATCGGGAGACTTTCCATCATTGAAGGGACCTAGTCGGGAACAAGAACAATTGGATGCTGACAAAATTAGCAAAAATGGGCATTCTTTCTTTTGATTCAACAAGGTATGGATAGTTCCTTGCGGTTGGGTAAGGGCTTCTCGAATCCTTGCTCGGGAATCGGAATAACTGGAAGAAAAGGGGTTGATCGCGGTGCGATCGGATTTACTCTCTGAGAGCAACCCCGAACCCGATAAATCATTCCTTTTGAGAGTATATGAAATAGGCGATTTTACTAAGTCGATTCTGAGAAAATTTTGAATCAAAGCGTTTATCCTTATTTCAATAAAGGAAGCCCGGGCCTCGTCGCTAGAAGCACTTTTTTTGTCTTGATCCCAATCCAGTACTAAACAAGTCCGAACTAATTGAATACCTGTCTCCAAACTTCCCCGAAGTAGCATGCGGTTTCCATAACGGATATAAGTAACAAGTTGAAGTTGTACATTATCCCTTTCTTGCAATATATCTGGGGGGAAAAGTCTTGCGAAATTTATCCCATCCGTTTTTTCATAGGCGATTACAGGTCGAACTACAACGAAATAGTTTTTCTGGGTAAGTGTGAACCGTTGGATATAGAGCCATTTTTTGTTTTCCTTAGAATTTCTCTTTCCTGTGCTTGGTGGTATCAAAACGTCACTCTGTTGGGAGATCTTGGCTGTCGTTCCAGGAAAATGGATATCTCCCGAAAAGATTCTTAGTATAATTTTATTTTGGTTTCTCTCCACTCGGACTAACCCGCCTACTCGGCTTCTTGTCTGAAAAGTGATTGGTGTATCTCCTCCAATAATACTGTTGTTTCGTACCAGTATCGAAGCAGATTCGGGTAAGAGATGCACTTCCTCGGGAATAAAAAAAAATCGATCGTCTTTTATTTGGTCTTTTGGCTCGACTTCTCTGACGCCCCCATACTCAATGAAATCCTCTTTGTTGACGATTGACTCCATTTCTATTGTTTCATATTTCATCATTCCCGAATGCTTTCTTCTATAATGTGGATCATCGAAATATGCAAGAATACTTTGTTTACGGAAAATCCCATTGAGTGGTATTTCAATTGAGATCCCCAAAGAGAGTGTTAGTTCGTTCTCGCCTTCTTGACTTGTTTGGAGTGGGATGATGAATCTATTTCTTCGCCGCTTTGCCAACAACTCCGCATTCTCGTCGAGAATGGCCGTATATCTGCGATTAGAAAGTCTGCTTCGATTACGTTCTGAAGAATTAGGACTCCCACTTCCCCTATTCCCAGACCACTCGAACCTAAAGAATTTTGGTCTTGCTTGATTCGTAGTTCTGGAGGTGGTAACAATAGATCGTCGTTTGACAGAACGAGAATGAGCGTTCATTTGATCTTGATCCTTGTGAATCGAAAGGGAGAGGAGACTCGATCTCCATGGTTCCCCTAATAATATCCATAAATGACTTGTTTTTGGTACGAGATGCACATTCCCATAGGGAAATGCCGATGCATGAGATACATCGGTATTCCAATGCATTTCACCCGCTGAAGCAGAATAAATATGTTTTCGAACCTTCTCTTTAACACTCAAAGTGGCTGTTCCTGCGCGCATCTCCGCAATTACTTGCTCGGAGGCTACATATTGATCATTTTGAACTAAAAGAAAACTGTTGGACGGAATACGTACAGTGTGGATACGATCGTCACTCTCAATAGTTACATACACGTCGATTGAACATAGAAAGGCAGGATGTCCGTGACGTGTACGTGTCGGATGAACCAAATCGTCATTGAATTTGAGTTTTCCATTAGCAGGAGCTCGCACATGTTCTGCCGTACCGCCAGTGAATACTCCGCCGGTATGAAAAGTTCTTAATGTTAATTGAGTGCCCGGTTCTCCAATTGATTGACCCGCAATAATACCTACCGCTTCTCCCAATTCGACCAGGTCGCCCTGCGTCGGACTCCGGCCATAACATAATCGACAGATCCAAGAGGTACTTCTACAAGTAAAGGGAGTTCGAATAGATATTGATTGTGGTCGAAAGGTTATGACTCGATTGACAAGTCCCAGGCCAATATCTTGATTTCGAGTGGCAATGCATCGCGAACCTATATAGATATCATCGGCTAATACACGCCCCATTAAGGTTTGGCTAAACATCTTTTCCTGCATTCTCGCATGCCGTGTTCGAGCGCTCACAGAAATACCCCGTACGGTGCCACAATCTGTTCGACGTACAACAATGTGTTGCACTACTTCCACAAGTCGCCGGGTGAGATATCCAGCATCCGATGTTCGTACCGCCGTATCCACAACTCCTTTACGGGCTCCGTAGCAAGAAATAATATATTCTGTTAAAGAGAGTCCTTCGCGGAAATTGCTTTGAATGGGTAACTCAATCATTTGTCCTTGGGGATCCGACATTAATCCCCTCATACCTACCAATTGATGTACCTGAGATGCATTTCCGCGAGCTCCTGAAAAAGACATTATATGGACGGGATTAAGTGGGTCGGTCATTCTAAAATTAGGAGTCATTTCTTGGCGCAAATATTCACTTGTAACATACCATATCTCAATGGATTGGCGTAATTTTTCGACGGCATGTACATTCCCATACTGATGATGTTTTCCCAAAATGAAACTTTCTTGCTCAGCATCTTGAACTAGCCATCTCTTCGAGGGGATTGTTAAAAGATCATCAATTCCTAATGAAATTGATGTAGCCGTAGCTTGTTGGAAACCCAGAGTCTTGATTTGATCCAAGATATGGGATGTATATGCCATTCCGAAGTGATCTATTAATCTACGAATAAGTCGTTTCATAACAGTTCCGTCGATCACTTTAGTGTGAAAGACCAGATTGGCCCGTTCTGCCATAAGTACCCCCATATTCGGTTGAGTAGGATTTTACAATGGATTTGAGTCAGCGGTTGGAAAACTTTCTTTTCTCGATCTTGATTCGCATCAAAATTCTTCAAGTAAAGAGGGTCCGCGTTAAACCAGGGAGACCCGACTTTTGACGGGTCGCATAGAATTCCTTAGTTTAGGTATCCATAGGAACAGGCCTGCGAAAAACCCTGTATGGCTTCTTCGATTTCGCGATAAAGCGAAATCTGACCAACAGTAGTTCGAATATCTATATAAAGAATCTCGGTTTTGATACTTCGTACTATTAGATAGTGTCCATAAATCTCATAATAGGTACCCAAAGATTCATAGTGAATTTCGATAGGCGCTTCTTTTGCAGAAATAAGGCGTTGATCTAGTCGCCATCGGAGCCACAAAGGACTATCTAAATGAATTCGTTTTTGCCGATAAGCTCCAATTGCCTCATAGGAATTGGAAAAAAATGGTTCGTTTTTTTTCGTATACTTGGAGTTAGTATAGGCAATTCTTTCATTCGGATAATTTCTGGGATTCCGTGGATTATACCGATTTACACAAATACCTCGACGATTCCCGCTCGTTAATACATAGAGTCCAATAAGCATATCTTGAGTGGGTACCGAAATAGGATCCCCAATAGCTGGAGACAAAAGATTCATATGAGAAAACATAAGTAACCGCGCCTCGGCTTGCGCCTCCAAAGATAAAGGCACATGAACCGCCATTTGATCCCCGTCAAAGTCTGCATTGAATCCCTTACGAACTAATGGATGTAAACAAATAGCACGCCCTTCCACTAAAATAGGCTGGAATGCTTGTATGCCTAATCGATGCAGAGTAGGTGCTCTATTCAGCAATACAGGACGCCCCTCCATAACTTCCCGAAGTATTTCCCAAATAATTGGTTCTTTTTCCCGAATTTTCCTCTTAGCAACGCCGATGTTCGAAGCAAGATGTTCTTGAATTAGTCGACGAATTACAAATGGCTGGAAAAGCTCTACTGCTAGTTCACGCGGCAATCCGCATTGATGTAATGAAAGTGACGGGCCTACAACAATGACTGAACGTCCTGAATAATCGACCCTTTTACCAAGCAAAGTCTCGCGGAATCTTCCCTCTTTGCCTTCAATTACATCGGAAAACGACTTGTAAACTTTATTATGACCATCCCTCGTTGGTTGTCCGCGGACCCCATTATCAAGAAGTGTATCCACGGCTTCTTGTACCAATTTTTCCTGACACGTTACTAATTCTCCAGGCGTAAATCTACTTGTTGTTACTAGCTCGAAAAGAGTATTATTCCGATAGATAACTCTTCGATAAAGTTCATTAATATCCGAACTCATTAATTTACCCCCATCTATCTGAATGATCGGTCGCAACTCAGGCGGAAGAACTGGTAATAGAGACAAAACCATCCATTCAGGTTCTATACTTGTTCGAAGAAAATGCTTAGCCAATCCCATGCGTCGAACCAAAAAATCTTTTCTTCGTCTAACCTTTTGATCTTCCCATTCATTCCCTCTGGGACCGTCTTGCCCCAACTCTTTCCATTCTACCCAGGAAGAATTTAGAATTCGGCGTAAATCTAGATCAGCCAATTGTTCTCGGATAGCCCCTGCTCCAGTGGAGATCTCACGATTTCGAAAGGTATCGAAGCCTCGGGTAGTAAAAAAAAGCGGGATACTAGATTTCCAAGATTGAATTTCATATTCGAATAAACCGCGTAATCGTAAGAAAGTGGGTTTTTTCGCTAGGGGCCTAGCAAACGAAAAATCGCCGTATACTAGACCTTCTAATTCTTTAAGCGGCTTATCTAAAAGATTCGCAATATAACTAGGAAGACGTCGCAAATACCATACATGCGTTACCGGGCACGCGAGTTTAATGTAACCCATTTGATATCGTCGTATCCGAGAATCAACAAATTCAACGCCGCAGTGTTCACAAAATTTCGAGTCTTTTTTTTGATCGTCAATTGCTCGATAATTGCCACAAGCACAAATTCCATTTTTTATAGGCCCAAAAATTCTTTCACAAAATAACCCATCTTTTTCTGGTTTATTTGTTTTGTAATGAAAAGTAGCGGGTTTTGTCACCTCTCCAACCTGCTCGCCATTTGGCAGAATTTTACTGGCCCAAAGACGAATTTGTTGAGGAGAAACTAATCCAATTCTAAGTTGTTGATGTTTATATCGATCAATCATATATGGTATAAAACTAGTAATGCATCACGATTAAGCTTCTTTTCTATTCATCTGGAAATTCTTCTCGGATACAAGAAAATGATTCAGTTCCAGAGCCAAAGATCGTAGTTCTCGAACGAGCAGTCGAAAAGATTCTGGTGCATCTTCGGGATTCGCTATTGTTCCCCCATTAATTGTAGTCTCAACAATTTCCTGGCGAGCTCTAATATGATCCGATTTATAAGTAAGCATCTCTTGTAAAATATGAGCAACACCAAATCCCTCTAGAGCCCAAACCTCCATTTCGCCGACCCGTTGTCCCCCCTGCTTAGCCCGTCCTCGCAGGGGTTGTTGTGTAACAAGTGTATAAGGCCCGCTGGAACGCCCGTGGATTTTATCATCAACCTGATGAATTAATTTCAAGATATAAGGCTTTCCTATTAGAACAGGTTGTTCAAAAGGATCCCCCGTTCTTCCATCAAATATTTTACTTTTTCCTGGATACTCGGGTTCAAAGACCCATGGATTCGATGTTTGCTTACTGGCTTCATATAATTCCGAAAAGACGAGTTTTCGCGAAGCTTCTTGTTCATATCTCTCATCAAATGGCGCTATTCGATAATGTCTGTCTAGCAGACTCCCCGCTAAGCCCAGGGAAGATTCAAATATTTGTCCTACATTCATGCGCGAAGGTACTCCTAATGGATTGAAGACCATATCAACAGGTCTTCCATCTTGTAAATAAGGCATATCTTGTCTAGGCAAAATGTTCGAGATGATGCCCTTATTTCCATGTCTTCCAGCCACCTTATCACCTACTTTAATTGCACGTTTCTGTGAAATATATACACGAATAGTTTCGGGATTATAACTAGAAACGCCCCTTTTCTGGAGCCATCTAACATCAATAACCCGACCCCTACCACCTATAGGTAGTTTGAGACAAGTTTCTTTTGAAGTGGAGACCTGAATGCCAAGTATGGCTCGTAACAATCGATCTTCCGGGGTATAGGACGATTCTGTTTGGGGCGTTAATTTCCCCACTAAAATATCACCCTCCTCCACCCAAGAGCCAAGCCTGACAATTCCATTTTTGTCCAAATGGCGGAGTAAATGCGCTTCTAAATGCGGTATTTCATTAGTGATCCTTTCAGGGCCTTCGCTTGTCCCATGAGTCTGAATCTCCGATTTTCGTATGTGAAAAGAAGTATAAATATCTTCATAGACCAAGCGCTCACTAATGAGTACTGCATCTTCAAAATTGTAACCTTCCCATGGCATATAAGCGACTAATACATTTTTCCCCAAAGCGAGTTCGCCACCAACTGTAGCAGCGCCATCGGCTAAAATTTGTCCCTTTTTAATGCATTTACCCTGCGGAACGCGGGGTTTTTGATGCATACAAGTATTTTTGTTAGAACGTCCATATCTAACCAATGGAATGCTTCGAGTAGCGCCATTACCCGAACAAAGGATCTTGTCAGTCTTGGTAGAAATGATCTTTCCCTCGTGTACCGCTATAGCAAGCGCCCCGGAATCTAGAGCTGCTTGGCGTTCCAATCCGGTTCCAACAATGCACTTCTCCGAACGAGAGAGAGGAACTGCTTGACGTTGCATATTAGAACTCATTAACGCACGATTTGCATCATTATGCTCAATAAAAGGAATGAGAGAAGCCCCAATAGAAAAATATTGAAAGGGAAAAATACTGCGAAGATGAACCTCTTCCCATGCAATCGTCAAGAATTCTTGACGGTATCGGGCTGGAACAACTTGTTCTTCCTGAATACCCTGATTCAGGGCCAACGAATTGCCTGCCGCTACCATATAGTATTCATCCCGACCCGGTGATAAATAAAGCATCCGTGCCCCCTTTGATTTCTCAGAAATTTCATAAAAGGGACTTTCAAGAGACCCCCAACGACCAATCCTCGCATGAATTGCTAAGGATCCAATAAGTCCAACATTTATTCCCTCAGAGGTATCAATTGGGCAAATACGCCCATAGTGACTCGGATGAATATCTCGCATTCGAAAACTAGCTGTTCGTCCAGTCAGTCCCCCAGGGCCCAAACAACTCAATTTTCTCCCGTGAACGATCTGTGTCAATGGATTCGTTTGATCTAAAACTTGCGATAATGGGTGTAAACCGAAAAAAGAATCATAAGTAGTTGTTAATGGAGTTGAAGTTACCAAAGTTTGCGGAGTAGGTAGCAATTTCTGACTAAGTGCTCCGCATATAGTTCCCCGAACCACATTTTCTAAACGAACCAGAGCCAAGCCAAATTGATCTTGTAAAAGATCTGCTACAGAACGAATACGTTTATTTTTCAAATGATTCATATCGTCAAGGGTACCCATTCCAAATTTTATTTCAATCAAATGATCCACAGCTGCCAATATATCGCGCGGCAACAAAAAGGTATTGGTCTGGGGTATATCAAGCTTCAATCTGCGATTCATATTTCGTCGGCCAATTCTTCCTAATTCACATCTTTGTCGAAAAAATTTCGTTTGTAATTCCTTACATAAAGATTCGGAAAAAATTTGATCCCCACCTACACAAGCAAATTGTTGGTAAAACTCTAAAATGGCGTTTTCTTTTGACCCGATTTTTCGTTTTTCCTTAGCAGTCAGAAAGGACAAAAATATTTCGGGATAGCAAACATTTTCTAGAATTTCTTTTAGACTCGAACCCATAGCTGCTGATAGAACTAGAATAGATATCTTTTGTTTCCTACTTACACGAGCCCATATTCTTGATTTTCTATCAATCTCTAATTCTGATCGTCCGCCCCAATCTGATATTATGGTCCCAGTATAGGACGAAATTCCGTTCGGGGCCAATTCTGACCGGTAATAAATACCGGGACTTTGCAATATTTGATTGATCACAATTCGATATATTCCATTTACTAGAAAAGTTCCAATAGAATTCATTATGGGAATGTTGCCAATACAAATTGTTTGTTCTTGCATACCCTGCCGGGTTTGCCAAATGAGTCCTGCGGATACATAAAATTGAGCAGAATAGGTAAGGGATTCGTACACAGCATCTCTTTCATTTATCAAAGGTTCGACCAATTGATATCGTTCTACAAATAATTGAAAGGAAATTTTTTGATCGGGATCGTCAATTTTTGGAAAGTTAGAAAGTTCTTCGGGTAAACCTTGATCGATGAACCTGCAAAATCCTTCAAATTGAATTTGATGAAACCCAGGTAGTAGAAACATTCCATCCTTTCGATCTCGGAGCATTTTTATCGAATTTCCCATTTTTAATCTTATTAAATTTTTGGCATAGTTTTCAGCAAATTAGATAGATGATCTAGCAAGGACGGAATTGATCCTCTATTTACGAGTTCGAAATACCATGAAATTTGAAACTAATCCATGTAAGTTCTAAAGAACAACAACCCCTGAACCAAATAATTTATTTTTCTTCGTCACTCACACCATCTGTTTCAGTTTTGTCCGAGTCACCCCTTTGGTTATTAGTCCCATCCGGTTCATTTGCTTCGGGGGAATGCCCCCAATGAGAACCATTGGGGGCATTCCCAAAGCCACGACCAGGCGTTTCATTCACGCCTAGCTCTTATAATTTAAGTCCCGGTAAAGGAAGGAATAATCCTTCTCATTCACAGGAGGATCCGGAAGCATCTTACCGCCCTCGTCAACCGGAATTTCGTCCAATTCCAAGCACTCCGTGATGAACTGGTCTCCGGTTTTCTCCAGGAGCCTTTGAACAAGAAATGGAAATTCGCGTGAGGTTTTAGGGTCCAAATAGGCGTCCTTTAGATTCAGTATAATTGTATTTATCACGGTTTCTCTGCGATAGTGGGCATGCCATTTGGTCATGATGGGCTCGATAGAGGGCCACAATAAAGTAAGTGCTTGCGCAGGATCTGCGTAAGGCTCAGAAGAGTAATACCGTGCCTCCTCAAAAAGATGTAACAAGCTTTCTTTTATTGCCCAGTGGGACTTATACCCTACTTCGTCCTCCACCTCCGCAAGCAGCTGGCCTTCCTTGTGCGTGATGAATGCGTCCCAAACCCCGTTCCAAAAATGGGCTGAGAGTTTGTCCGAATCGCGCGGGTTTATATTACGTACGTATAATGCGAGGTTTTGTTGTACCATTAAACAGATAAATGAGCTTCTTACACTCATTTTTCTGAGTGTCAGTTGGTCTGCGTAGGCCTTAAACCACTTAGCCCCGGCTAGGTCTGCAGCAATACTAAGATGCAAAATCATGTGTTTATTAGCTAGCTCCATAGTTAGCTCCCGAATCTGTGATTCTGTTACCCCCATTATTATGCGGTATGACCTATAGGAGTCGAGATCATACTGTTTTAGTCGAGGGAAACGATCATTTATAATTATCGGTATACGTTCCTTCTGGATCTCCAATAGAGAAGCTAGCCAAGGGATATTGAGGCGTGAACCATACATAATGTATAAGACAACGACTACATAATGCTTTTCATTAAAATCAAATTCTTTTGCCATATATATTTCCTCCATGTTGTATTGGTGATATTTTCTCCATTATTTTCTCCATGTTGTATTGGTGATATTTCCTCCATGTTGTATTGGTGATATTTCCTCCATGTTGTATTGGTGATATTTTCTCCATTATTTCCTCCATGTTGTATTGGTGATTAGATACTAAAGCTCATTTTACAGGGTTCGTTTGAACCTCGCCCTTAGAAGGCGAGATTATCCTAAGTTGCTACTAAATGTCTGAATCTTGTCAAGGTCCATGAATTTGAAAACGGTTCGTTTTTCAAATTCAAAAAATAATATTCTAATCGAGTTACTTTTTTTGTTCGACAAATTTATTTAATAAAAAAAATGTATTTAATTCACAAATAGATTTAATCTTGTTTATTAAAAACCCTAATATACTAGAAGTCAAGCGGGTATTTATGAATATGACAACTTTTTTTCTTCGTAGAGAAGAGAGAAATTTTAACTTTTTTTTATTAAATAAACGGTGAAGTATGATCGTTTAGTGCTAATTCTATAATTCCGTTCTGGGGTTTCGAGGGCCTTTTTCATCAGTTTTTTTGATGATTTTGGCGGCATGGCCGAGGGGTAAGGCGGGGGACTGCAAATCCTTTTTCCTCAGTTCAAATCTGGGTGTCGCCTCACTATTTAACATAAATAGTGATCTATGCCTAATTTGAATTTTTACCTAAAAAACGCATAAAACGCGTGAGCCTTCGTCTTTCGCGTCTATTTTCCTTCTCCTTAGTCGTTTTCGCGTGGAAATCATAGAGGCATTTTAAAAATAGGGATTTAAGAAATTGGTTCCTCACCAGTTTTCAAGGAGAATCCCTTTTTGACTCCGCACCATTGATTCCACTATTATTAGTAAGCAATAATCAACTAATTCGACATAGAGAATTCACATGGAGCTAGTAAGTCTTGCTTGGGCTGCTTTAATGGTCGTTTTTTCCTTTTCCCTTTCACTTGTAGTCTGGGGACGCAGTGGTCTCTAGAAGTACTACTAATTGAGTTGAGGAATCAAATGGGAGCAAATTTTTGAGAAGTTGGTTAAAATTTATTGTATAAGGATTTACTCTCAAGATCTCTTCATTTTCAAATTGCATTGAATTCGCGAGAAGGAATGTATTCTATAAGAAGGAAACTTCTTCGTTCCGATTGATTGGAACAAATAGATGTCTCAAAGAAATCGAAGTGGGCCTGTTGTCAATTCCAAATAGAAAATCAATCTCGTCCCTACAAATCTCTACCAGGAAGATAATATGGTAGATTGATCTAGAGTAACCTTCGAGCTTTATTAGAACGACTAGGATCCAGTCCGGTAAGAAAAATCTGCCTAACTCTTTCTTACCCTCCTTGCCGATCTCCGAGAAGACTGTTGATTCGAGCCCGTCCCTTGCCTGTATTCATTAAAATCGACAAAATGAGCAATCCTTTCATTTGATCTTATCAAATATTGATAAGATCAAGTTTCATTCAAAATAATTAATTAGTTTGACTAACTGTTTTTACATAAATGATAAGTAGAAAGGCAGTAGGAACTAAAATGAAGAGTGCAGTAGCAATAACTGCCAGAATATTGACTTCCATAATCTCATCCCTTTTTCTTTGACAATAATTCGGGATTTAATCCCCTAGAGAAAAGAAATCTTTCACAGTTAACTTCCGCATCAATAACACTATCAAATCAATTGGTCGTCGAAAATTGAATCATAGAACCTAGGGCGATCTTTGATCCATACCAAATTCAAAATAGGATTCCTGAATCAAAAATTCCTTTAGGTAGCATTATGTAGCATTCTTTTCTCTTATTTAGTTTCTTAGTTTCTATACCTTTTCTTAAAGCTCCCTTATCCAATCATCAACGAGTGTATCATCTCATTACTCATCCCGTTCCATTCGTTAAAATAACGGAGAAAAAGATAAACCATTTTTAAATGATCTCATTTTCTTTGTTTTCCAAGGCAATGAAATCAAGCTCAGTCTCGGGAAAAAGATGGAATATTTCAACTATTTTCGTTATTTTCATTTTAGTATAGGGTTTGTTCGTTCGTCGGCAGGACCCTCGAAAAACTAGGAAAGAAAAAGGAATTAATTCCATTATTTTTAGCTCCGTGTCCACAATGGATTGATAACCTTCCTATTTATCAATTAGGCTTACACAAACAACAAGAGAGCCAAAAGGGGAGATTTTGTTGATATATTACTTCCAGCGGTAGAGATGAGCCCTAGGAAGCGATCGGACTTTGTTTTCTTACATGAATGGGGATCAATTCAACAAACCAACAAAGAAGAGTCAGCATGTCTTGGAATATTGACTCTAAGAAGAATTCTACCAAGCAATCATTGGACTAATCTAGATTTGTCTTTCTCCAATCCGTCCTGATTGAAGTGAGGCGAACTACGAACCGAATCTCCTTGGCAATGACAGGTTGTTCCAAAGTCCCACTTTCCAAGAAAGAGGAGCGGCGGAGTGTTGTACTTATTCGATTCGTCGGGACTGACGGGGCTCGAACCCGCAGCTTCCGCCTTGACAGGGCGGTGCTCTGACCAATTGAACTACAATCCCAGGGAACTAAGGGATCTAGCCGAAAATGTGATTCTTTTTTATTCCCCCTATTAGGTATTTATGAAGAAGAAGGGGGTTCTACCATTTCCTGGTAGATTGGTGAATTGTTGGGTCGAGCTGGATTTGAACCAGCGTAGACATATTGCCAACGAATTTACAGTCCGTCCCCATTAACCGCTCGGGCATCGACCCAGGAATAATCAATTTTCAGTTTCTTCAACTTATTTTCGTAGTACCCCACCCCCAGGGGAATTTGAATCCCCGCTGCCTCCTTGAAAGAGAGATGTCCTAAACCACTAGACGATGGGGGCATGTTTGACCATATGCTCCTTGGTGTAGGGCTATAGATACTTCTTACTATATCCCTATTTTTTGCAAGTGTCAACATAATTCAATATGTCTGAAGAGATCCGAATTCTCCATCACTTTTTTACAATTTCCTATTCATTTAGGACTATTCATGACCCATTCACCAATTCAATAAAAATAGGTCCCTTTAAGTCACTGGTAGAGTAAGGACAGGGTAAAGCCTAAGTCCTGAGTTCAAAACCGAAAAGGGCTTTCACTTTTTTCGTAAAACGACAATAACCCTACCGTAGTAGTATTCC